TTTTCCTTGATATCGAACATAATGCATGAAGGGATCCTTAAAGAACCATAGGGTCTTCTGAAAATAATTACGGCGCACTACTATAAGATGTTCTATTTTTCCATAGAAATGTGTTCGCTCAAGAAAAGCTCCAGAAGATGTTAATCGTAAATAAGAAGATTGTTTACGAAGAAAAACTAATACAAATTCGCATTCAGATACATAAGAATTATATGGGAACCGAAATAGTCTTTTATTTTCTTTTGAAAAAAAAAAAATAGAATTATTCGGAGTAATAAGACTATTCCAATTATGATATTCGTGAAGAAAGAATCGCAATAAATGTAAAGAAGGAACATCTTGGATCCAGCATTGAAGGATTTGAACCAAGATTTTCAGATGGATGGGATAAGGTATTAGTATATCTGACACATAATTTAAATGCGATAATTTGTCCTCCAAAAAGGGAAATATTGAATGAATAGATCGTAAATTCAAATTATGAGATTTTGGTATTTTTTTTTCTTCGAGGGAAGATACTAATCGCAGCAAGAATGGAATTTCCACAATGACTGCAAAACCTTCCAATATCATCTGAGAATAAAAATGAAAATAAAAATAATTGTTGTACCCAACGAATCGATTTTGGTTAGAATCGTTAACCGAATAAATCAAATAATTCTGTTGATACATTCGAATAATTGAACGTTTCACAAGTACTGAACTAGATTTATTGTCATAACCAAAAATTTCCGTGGATTCGTAAAAAATCGAACCATTTAAACCACGATCATGAGCAAATGTGTAAATATACTCCTTAAAGAGAAGCGGATATAGAAAGTGTTGTTGCCGAGATCTATCTTTTTCTAAATATCCTTGTAATTCTTCCATTTACATTTCTACTTGAACCAGAGGCAGGACCCATTTCATTTTTGGGGTTATCAAATGATACATAGTGCAATATGGTCAGAACAGGGTATATATTATGTATATAATTACAGTAAGAAAAGAATATATATCCCACAAACAAAGGAAACAGGGGAGTCCAATCAACGGATCTTTTTCCTCTCCTTTTCTATCCAATTGGTTTATGTTCGTTATAATTACAAGAGGGTCAAAAATCCTTTATTTTTGCAACTCGATCGCTCTTTTGACTTTGGAATAAATTCTCTTTATCAGTATACTGTTTCTTCTACACATCCGTCTCCAATCCATAATAAAGAATAATTAGGATTCATTAAAAAAAAAAGAAAGAAAATCAATGGTCCACTCACAAAAGAACCCACCCTTTCCCGCATCAGGCACTAATCTATCTTTAACGTCTAATTAGATCGGGTAATCATTCAAATTAAGAACAAAAGCTCGTTGCTTTTTATTTCACCAGAATTAGAGCCATAGGGCTCTATCCATTTATTCACTAGACCCAACTGTAAATGTGAATTTTTTTTTTTTCACTTCCAAAAAGAAAAAAAAAATTTGTAACGATCCGGTAAGGATAAACTCAAAGTTCTACTTTAATTAAATAATAAATTAAATAATTAATTAAAATTAAATAATAATAAAAATAATAATAATATTTTATTACGACATGCTGTTTTTTCCATTCATTACCTTTGAGGATCAGTCGTGGTCTTATAGACTCTACCAATAGTCTGGACGAATCTGTTGCTTCATCCAAATGTGTAAAAGATCATAGTCGCACTTAAAAGCCGAGTACTCTACCGTTGAGTTAGCAACCCGAATCGAATAAAATAAATAGGATATGTAAATACGGTCAAAATAAAAAAATCAATTGAATTGCACTGCACGACCCCGTCAAAACATTGAACTAGAACAAATCGAAAAGAAAGATTTGTTGATCAATTAAAAACACCAAAATACCAAAATGGACAGATCGGATTAAAGAACAACAGATTCCCAATAGAGATGTCAAAATTGTGACAAACCGCCATTTTCTTTATCAATTTTCTTTTCTTTTTCGTTAAGAAAATACATCTTGTATGCCAGTAAATCCGGCAGGGCAAACCCATCATTTGACTGAAGTGAAGGAAAGAAAAAACCAATATGGGGTTGAGATAAACGGATCTATTTATCTACGATCGAATTATATTTCTTCGATGCACCATTGTCAATATGAATCCAATGTTAAGAAAAAAAATTTAAGTAAATCAAATAAGGACTTGTGTTGGATTGGCACAACATAAACATAAATAATAAATTTGGATGAAAAAAATACGAAAGAGGTAAAGTAAAGAAAAAATCTTGGGTTTATTCAATCAATAGAGGTACGATAAGCAAGATTAACCCCTTGTTTGTTGGTGGATTCCCGCAACAAACAAAACAAGAAAAAAAAGTAAATTAAGTATGAATACAGCAAGAAAAAGGCAAATTGTGTGTAAATAATTACACAAAGATAGATACTAGTCCCCCCCCCCTTTTTTTTTATTTATTAATTTTGTTTTTTTCCTTTAATTAACTCGAATCGAAGTTCTTTCTTGAAATAATTCCGCCTTCCTTAAAATATCACAAACAGTTCCCGTAGGTTGAGCACCTTTTTCAAGGAAATATAGAATAAGAGGAACATTTAAATAAGTTTGATTCTTTATCGGGTCGTAAAAACCTACTTTTCTAAGATCTCTTCCTTCTCTTCGGGATCGAACATCAATTGCAACGATTCGGTAGATGGCTCATTGGAATAGATGTAAATAAACAATGCCCCCCCTAGAAACGTATGGGAGGTTTTCTCCTCATACGGCTCGAGAAAAAAGGATTCTAAATTTCTGTATATGTATATAATGGCAAATGGATCCATAAAATCATGAATTAGACTATGATTTGAGTCGTTTTTTTATTCTTCCTTACAGAAAAAAAGAAATCTCATTCGTACTCATAACTCAAGTTGGGTAATTCTGACAGAGTTCGAAGGGAAACCCTTAGACATTTATTGAGCCGTCTCTAACCTCTTTCGTTTGTCTCATATCGAATCTATTTTTATTCCTCATTCTGATTCAATTGTTGAGACAATTGAAAATAGTGTTTACTTGTTCCGGAATCCTTTATCTTTGCTTTGTGAAATCATTGGGTTTAGACATTACTTCGGTGATCCTTACTCCTTTCAAAAGAGCAGCAACATACCTTTTTGTTTTTTGTTATTTTTTTCTATACTATAGAAATAGAATATGAACGGTGGATTCCCTTGTGATACACTTTTGATCGAAATAGTTTTACCAATTCTGAAAAATTTTACTTTTTCTTTTTCTTCTTTGATTTTTCGATTTTTTTAACCTTTCGATTTATATATTGAGGATATACTTACAAAGTTGGTCTAACTTATTGATAGTTACTAACCCTAGATTCTTCCCCCTGATAAACGAATCAATCCTTTCTGCTCGAGCTCCATCATGTACTATTTACTTACAACCTAACACAAATTAGGTTCCTAACAGAGCAGAACAAACTATGTCGAGCTAAGAACATCTTCATTCCTATAGAAAATGGTGGATGTAAGAATCCACAGCCGATCATGTCCTTCAAGTCGCACGTTGCTTTCTACCACATCGTTTCAAACGAAGTTTTACCATAACATTCCTCTAATTTTATTTCAAACCGGTATGTAATTGATTCAATATGGAATCATGAATAGTCATTGGCTCAACCGGTGTGTGTATACCGGTATATAATAGTACATACTTTCTATCTATCTATCTATGGATAGATAAGTATTTATCCGGGGAAGGCTCGGCAAGGATCCAATTTATTTAACTCTATATTCTATCATATGAATGAAACATATTTCTAAAAAAGACGAATAAATAAGTTTGCTTAAGACTTATTTACATCTTAAAAAGATTGTTCGGGACGATCAATCATGAAGGATCCATTTTTCTCGAACAAATAAACTATAAACCTCAAAAGAAGAACCTTTAATATTAATAGATTTGCAATCCCGGAACAAAATCAATTATTAATAAAACTTTTTTATTTTATACAATACGGATTTTGTTTTACTTCAGGTTCAAGAATTTTTCTTTTCCATCAATTTCATAAAGTCAAGTAGATGCAATATACGAATTTCCCCCCAATCGCTACATTACATTGATTTCCAATTATTCATTTGAACCGGATAAGATATAAGATGAACCAGATAAAATACAAAAAAATGGGGTTCAGATCGTTTTTACTATTTTTTTCCCACACTAGCTTTAGAAGTTTTAAGACCAGCGATGAAATTAGTACCAAAAACTCCCTACTCTTTAGTCTCCACATAGACTGTGGAATTGGGATACCCCATTTATTTACTTTAGGCTTTTTACCCTTGGTAAGGGAATAAAGAGGCCTTTCTTTCATTCACATTTCGATTCAGAATGCTTCATGTGAGAATTGACATTTCATAGATATGGGACATAAAGTTTCCGTAAGTAACTAACTTTAAAATGAATATTGAGTAGTACGAACATATCCTGAATGTGAATGATAAACCCAGAATTTCTTTTTTGAATTAAAAAAAAAAGATATTTATTTCCACCCACATTTGACACTTGATTACGTTTGTGAGAAACCAAATGAAAGAAAAAATATGATTCTAAGAATCATTCTTAGAATTCAGAACAAAAGATTGTTCTCGTTAACAATTTTATGTTTCATGTGGGATACGATGTGATCCCATCTTTCGTTTCTGATGGAAACGATCTGGGACGGAAGGATTCGAACCTCCGAGTAACGGGACCAAAACCCGCTGCCTTACCGCTTGGCCACGCCCCATTTAGAATTTCTATTCGACACTAATAAACATTAATATTGGTATTGGTTATTCGTCAATTCCAACCCAATAAATAAATACATTGGGGATATATTGTTGCTAGGATTCAACACATGTAGATATAGAATCAAAAAAATTCATTGATCATTACAGGGAATTCAGTTAAGATATTGTATGAAAATGGAATTCCTTGTATTCTCATTTGAGAATGGAAGGAAAGATTTTTATTTGGGAGAGTTCGAAAAAAAAAGAAAGATTTTTTGACTTGTCTTTTTTTTCCCTTATAAAAAAAAAACTCAATCAGAATAAAATTATCTAATCTACAAGAACGAAATTTTGTTATGCTTAATATCTTTAGTTTAATCTGCATCTGTCTTAATTCTGTCTTTTATTCGAGTAGTTTTTTCTTCGCCAAATTGCCCGAAGCTTATGCCTTTTTAAATCCAATCGTAGATGTTATGCCTGTCATACCTGTACTTTTTTTTCTCTTAGCCTTTGTTTGGCAAGCTGCTGTAAGTTTTCGATGATTTAATACTCTGCTAAATTCATGATTTATTCGATAAATAAAAATTCGAAAAATTGATAAGACCAGATAAGTCTTACATTATGAACCCTCGATTCAAAAATAGAAATTCTTGTATATTGAATAACCGCAGCGATGAATTTTGATCAACTTATTTCCTCGTTCTGACCTTACAGTGAGCAAAGACTTTATTAGGTTGCCTACAATACCTAATTATTCATATGACAAGAAATTTTTGATAACGAAGGAATCAAAATCTTATTCCAAAGAAATTCGTGAAAATGACTTTCTTTTCAAAAAACACTTCATTTTTGGGGGGGTGTCATGTCAAAACAAAATAGTGTATGTGGTAAAGTAAAAAATAAGTAACCTATTCCCTTTTTCAAAAAAAAAAATCTTGGAGATTGTGTAATGCTTACTCTCAAATTATTCGTTTATACAGTAGTGATATTCTTTATTTCTCTCTTCATCTTCGGATTTTTATCTAATGATCCAGGGCGTAATCCTGGACGTGAGGAATAAAAAAAAGATATTTTTCGTTTTTCCTGCTTTTTCTAAATTTTTTTTTTTTTCTTATGATTTTATCTATTCCATACATTTACCTATGATAAAATCAAGGGATCGAAATTCCTTCGAATTCGAAAGTCTCAAGTAATAAGAAGAAGCGGAGAGAGAGGGATTCGAACCCTCGGTACGAATAACTCGTACAACGGATTAGCAATCCGCCGCTTTAGTCCACTCAGCCATCTCTCCCCATTCCCATCCCCGTTTAAAAATGGAAAATTTTTTATGTGATGTGACACGCGAAGTAAAGATTGATAAAAACCTTCGTTTTACTTTTTTATTTATCTATTTTTTTTTTATAGATTTTTATATTTTTATATATTCTTTTATTTATATTCTATTAAATTATATTCTTTATTTTTTATAATATATATATATATATATATAAGAAGAAATTTGATCAGGAATTCAATTTAGATAATGATTCGAAACGGATATCCCCAATAGAAAATACCCTACTTCTTCTATTTTGTACGAAAGGTTTATTCCCCGGCTTGGTTTAAGTACTGGCCGGGCCAGGCCAGTATTTCCATAGATAAAATGATTTAATAATGATTTGATATCAATCAAAAATACTTGTTGAAGTGTCATTTCTTATTATTAATACTTAATCTTAATATTATTACTTAATATTATTAATATTAAATTAATATATTTAATATTAAATTAATATATTTTTTTTTTATTTTCTTTTTATCAATTTTATATATATATATTATGTACATATATATGTACATATATTAAACAATAAAAAGTATTAAAATGAAAAAAAAAAAAAAATATCAAATATTAAACACACATATTTATTTATAAACGTAGTTATAATATAACTCATTTATTTGTTCAAGAGACAAGCTTTATTTGAACAATTGAGATCCAATTGACCCGAATTCTTAATTCATAAGTAAGATCTGGCAGTTGAAAGAGAAGTTGAAAAAAAAAAAGAAACCATGTATGCAGATTTCATCCTTTCTATGATCCAGCTTCAATGATTCTTTCAGACCGGGACTGTCAGTAATGACTTCGTATCAAACGAAAAGAAAAGTATAATATAACTATAACTTTTTTTATGTTATTTAAGTAAGCTTTCTGCTCTTCGCCTATTTAAGTCCCCGGCGGGACGAAGCGTCAACGCTAAAATTTTCATGATTCTGATGCTATCTTGATTGCGCCTCACTCTTTTGTTCGACAAATGGTCCATTCATATACAATAATAAATATGTAGCGGGTATAGTTTAGTGGTAAAAGTGTGATTCGTTCTATCAAAAGCTTAAATAGTTAAGGGGTCTTTCAGTTTTTTTCATATTCCGATCAAAAACTTTATTTCTTAAAAAGGTTTAATCCTTTACCTCTCAATAGTATATTTGAGGAAGAATATACATTCTCACGATTTGTATCCAAAGGCCGATTAGAAATTGAATAAAAAAGATTGGATTATGGATATGGAGTCGCGAAGCATAATTTTTTGGATTGGATTAACTCTTCCAATTGAATGAGTATGAATAAAGGATCTATGGATGAAGATACAAAAGTTTATTTCCAATCGTAACTAGATCTTCCATTTTTTTTTGTAAAAGGGAAATTGAAGCCAAATAGCTATAAAACGATGGTTTTGGTTTACTAGAACCATCAGCATATTGTTTCAGCTCGGTGGAAACCAAATTCTTTTCCTCAG